TTATAAAGTAAGCTAATTAAGCTAGTGGGTTCATACCCCAAATATGATAAATCTATCCTTTATAAATAAAAGTTTATAACCTCAGCTTAATTTGATTTATTACAATCACAGTAACTATAGCCCTCTCCTCATCCTCTATATTTTTAATTTGATTAAGTATAGAAATAAATATAATATCATTTATTCCTCTAATTTCATCCAAAAAAAATATAATCTCTATTAACAGAACAGTAATATACTTCATCCCTCAAGCATTTGCTTCAGCAGTCTTCATTTTCATCTCCACCGTAATCACAATAAATTACAAATTCTACAGAATTCTAAATCCCATTATTATCCTTCTTATAATTCTAAAAATCGGAGCTGCCCCATTCCACATTTGGTTCCCTCAAGCCTCAGAAGGAATATCCTACTTAGGATTTTTCCTTTTAATAACAATTCAAAAAATCATCCCACTCCATTTAATATCTATAATTAAAAGAAATACTATTTTAATCCCCATTGTCCTTAGAGCAGCAATCGGATCAATTGGAGGCCTTAATCAATTCACAATCCGAAAAATTTTAGCCTACTCATCCATCTCCCATCTAGCTTGAATCATAAGTTTAATTATATTCTCAAGAACGTCATGAATAATCTACCTTATTATTTATAGAATTATCATGTACTTCATCATCCAACTGAATAAACAAACCAACATCAACCTATTCAGACAAATTAACCTATTCTCTATCAATAACTCCTTTTATTTTTTAATTTCTATACTAACCTTGGGAGGCCTCCCACCAATAATAGGGTTTTTTATTAAATGAATAACATTAAAAATCATAGTTTCCAATATAATTTTAATAACCATCCCTCTTATTCTGTCATCTCTTATTAACCTATACTTCTACACACGTCTTCTTTACCCTATATTCTTAAAACTACAAACTTCAAATAAATGAACATGAAAAAACAATAATAAAGCCATATATTACATTCTAATCAATCTTATAAGAATTTTCCTCATAATTCCTCTATTATAAGATTTTAAGTTAACTCAAACTGTATGCCTTCAAAGCATAATATAATAATATTTAAATCTTAGATCATAAATCATCTTTAAACTTGCAATTTAACATTTTCTAAACTATAAGATCAGTAAAAGAAACTATCATAAATAAATTTACAATTTATCGCCTTTATCAGCCATTTTACCGCGATGATTCTACTCAACAAATCATAAAGACATTGGAACTATATATTTAATATTTGGATCTTGATCTATAATAATCGGTATATCATTAAGAATCTTAATTCGAACTGAATTAGGGCAACCTGGTTCATTTATTGGAGACGATCAAATTTACAACGTCATCGTCACAGCCCACGCATTTATTATAATCTTCTTCATAGTCATACCAATTATAATTGGAGGATTTGGAAATTGACTCATCCCAATAATACTAGGTACACCAGACATAGCATTTCCTCGCATAAACAACATGAGATTTTGACTCCTTCCACCCTCCCTAAGACTCTTATTATCATCATCCCTAGTAGAAAACGGAGCAGGAACTGGTTGAACAGTTTATCCACCACTAGCTTCCAACATCTCTCATTCCGGAATATCAGTAGATTTAGCAATTTTCAGCCTTCACTTAGCGGGGGTTTCTTCGATCTTAGGATCGATCAACTTTATTACAACTATCATAAATATACGCCCTAAAGGAATATCACTTGAACGAATTCCATTATTTTTATGATCAGCCATAATTACAACAATTCTACTCCTTCTCTCTCTCCCTGTCCTAGCAGGTGCCATCACCATACTTCTAACAGATCGAAACTTTAATACCTCTTTTTTTGATCCAGCCGGAGGGGGGGATCCTATCTTATATCAACATTTATTTTGATTTTTTGGGCACCCTGAAGTATACATTTTAATCCTCCCAGGATTTGGAATAATTTCCCATATTATTTGTTTCCAAACTGGGAAAAAAGAACCATTCGGTACATTAGGAATAATTTACGCCATAATAGCAATTGGATTTTTGGGATTTATTGTATGAGCACACCATATATTTACTGTTGGTATAGATGTTGACACTCGAGCATATTTTACAGCAGCCACAATAATTATTGCAGTTCCAACAGGAATTAAAATTTTCAGATGATTAGCAACACTCCATGGAGTTTATATCCAATATGACACCCCACTACTATGATCATTAGGATTCGTTTTCCTGTTCACTATCGGAGGACTTACAGGAATCATCTTAGCTAACTCATCAATCGATATCATCCTCCATGACACATATTATGTAGTAGCACATTTTCATTACGTTTTATCTATAGGAGCCGTATTCGCCATCCTAGGAGGAATCACCCATTGATTCCCAATATTTTTTGGCCTCTCTTTCAACACAATTCTATTAAAAATTCACTTTTTCTCCATATTCCTAGGGGTTAATTTAACCTTTTTTCCACAACATTTCTTAGGATTATCTGGTATACCACGACGATACTCAGACTATCCTGATTTTTTCTCGAAATGAAACATTATCTCATCCATCGGCTCTATAATCTCATTCATCAGAGTTTTAATCTTTATTTTCATCTTATGAGAAAGCTTATCACAAAAACGACTCATCATCTCCTCGCAATTTGTCACATCATCAATCGAATGACAATTAAATTACCCACCATCCGAACATACATTTAACCAAACTAACATCCTAATTAAATAATTAAACAAATGATAACCTGATCTAACATCTCATTTCCTAATGGGAACTCCCCTATCATAGAACAACTAATCTTTTTTCATGATCACTCAATAACAATTATCATTTTAATCACAATAATTACCATATACATAATCGCTAACATTATAAATAACTCGCTAAGAAGACGATTTTTAATAGAAGGACAAGAAATTGAAATCATATGAACTATCATCCCCGCCATTATTCTCATCTATATTGCCCTTCCATCTCTACGACTTCTATATCTAATAGAAGAAGCATTCTTTCCCTCAATCTCAACAAAAATTATTGGACATCAATGATATTGATCATATGAATACCCAGATTTCAACCTGGAATTCAACTCATTCATAATTCCACAAAACGAAATAAACCCATCAAACTTCCGCCTATTAGATGTAGACAACCGGATAATCTTACCATACAATACCAATACACGATTCCTCGCCACATCAGAAGATGTAATTCATTCATGAACCATCCCAACATTAGGATTTAAAATAGACGCAATTCCTGGACGTTTAAATCAAGTATCATCTACAGCAAACCGACCTGGACTCTACTTCGGACAATGTTCAGAAATCTGCGGTGCTAACCATAGATTCATACCAATTTCATTAGAAATCACATCCCTAAAAAATTTCCTTCACTGAATTAAAACAATCTCATTGAATGGCTGAAAAGAAAGCAATGGTCTCTTAAACCAGTCTATAGTATACGAATACTTTCAATGAAAAACTAGTTAAATTATAACATAAGATTGTCATTCTTAAATTACTAAAGTGTTTTTTAATCCCACAACTTTTCCCAATAAACTGAAATTTTTTATGCGTCTCATTCTCTATCATCATAATCATCTTTTCTATATTAATGTACTTTAATAAAACACCAAAAATAAAAATCCACCCCACACAAAAAAATGATTTCCAAAAAATTTGAAAATGATAACAAATCTATTTTCAATCTTTGACCCCTCAACATCATCATCCTTATCAATAAACTGAATAAGAATCTTCTCAATTTTCATCTTACTACCATCATTATATTGAATAATCCCATCCCGTTCCCAAACCTTATGATTTTACACCTCCTCACTATTAAAAATTGAAATAAATAACCTTTTTGCAAAAAACAAAAAAAAATATATATTTCTAATAATCTCAATCTTCTGATTTATCATAATCAATAACTTCCTAGGATTGTTCCCTTACATTTTCACTGCCACCAGACACATCAACCTTTCATCCATCATAGCCCTCCCACTTTGAATAACTTTCATAATTTTCGGATGGATTAACCAAACAAATTTTATATTCTCCCATCTAGTCCCTACAGGAACCCCAATAATACTCTCTATATTTATAGTTATCATCGAAACTATTAGAAGCCTAATTCGACCATTAACATTATCAGTTCGATTAACAGCAAACATAATCTCAGGGCACCTACTTTTATGTCTTTTAAGAAACATCATACAAAACTTCCCATTAATCAACATATTTATTTTCCCAGTAATAACAGCCCTTTTAACACTAGAAATAGCTGTTGCTATCATCCAAAGATATGTATTCACAATTCTAATCTCACTTTATCTTAATGAACTAAACTAATGATATACCAACCATTTCACATCGTTGATAAAAGACCATGACCTATCACAGGATCAATCGCAGCCTTCTCATTAATAACAGGATTAATCAATCTCATACACTTCAATATTATCAACATCTTCCTCCTTGGATTAACCATCACCATCCTCACAATAATTCAATGATGACGAGATGTTTGCCGAGAAGCAACTTTCCAAGGAAATCATACTCTAATTGTAACAAAAAACATAAAATGAGGAATAATTTTATTCATCATCTCTGAAGTATTTTTTTTTGTCTCATTCTTCTGAGCTTTCTTCCATAGAAGATTATCTCCTAATGTTGAAATTGGGTCTCAGTGGCCTCCAATAATAATTATTCCATTTAACCCATTCAGAATTCCACTTTTAAACACTACCATCCTCTTATCATCAGGAATCACCATTACATGATCACACCATAGATTAATTATAAAAAATTTCAATGAAACTACCTTAGCTTTAGCCATAACTATCATCTTAGGAATCACTTTTACAATCCTACAAAGATGAGAATATATCCAAGCCCCATTTAGAATTTCCGATTCAATCTATGGATCCACATTCTTCATATCTACCGGTTTTCATGGTCTTCATGTTATTATTGGGACAACATTTCTAACAACTATCTTAATACGAGTATTTCTCAACCATATATCTAACAACCATCATTTTGGGTTCGAAGCCGCAGCCTGATATTGACATTTTGTTGATGTAGTATGATTGTTCCTTTATACATTTATCTACTGATGAACATTTTATTTTATTAGTATAAATAGTACAGCTAATTTCCATTTAGAAAGTTTTTTAAAAATAAAATAATATCTTACCTTATTTCAATCCTATCATTATCATTTTTAATCTTTATAATTGCAAATCTAACAAAAAAAAAAAACTTTCTAAAAAAGGAAAAAAACTCCCCATTTGAGTGTGGATTTGATCCTTTCTCCATTTCCCGGAATCCTTTTTCAATTCGATTCTTTATAATCTCTATTATTTTCATTATTTTTGACATTGAAATCATTATTATTCTCCCCTTTCCTATCTTTACAAACCTTCAAATAAACACCTTCATTTTAATGGCTTTAATTATTTTTATTATCTTTCTAGGTTTAATTTATGAATGAAAAAATGGTATAATCAAATGATTATAGAATAGTATTTAAACTTCATAAAATCTAACCTGCAATTAGAAATTGCTAACGCCTATTCTAAGAATGAAGCAATTTTGCATTCAGTTTCGACCTGAACCTAAGGTTAAATCCCATTCTTATTAATAGAAGCCAAAATAGAGGCTATTCACTGTTAATGAATCTAATGATTATTCCTATTAAGGCTAAAAACTAGGCTGCTAACCTAAAAATAATGAACTCTCATTTAGTCTTTATTTTTATAGTGTATTAAACACATAACATTTTCAGTGTTAAAAAGCTTCCGCTAAAAATGATCTTAAATAAATATCTTAATATTTTCAATATTACATTTTAATTAAACTATAAGAACATAATATTCACAATAAAATAATTGCAAAAAACACCAATAAATTTTTCAAACTCCCAACTTGAAACCATTGAGTAATTTTTGAAAACAAAGCCCACAAATTAAAAACACCTTGTGGTCCAAATTCCTCCACCCATCTATTATCAACCTCAAAAAAATATACACTCATTTTCATATTTCGCAAAAATAACATTCTAGAAAAAGAAGACATAAACCACATTCTTCCCAAAAAATCATTAATATTCATGCTCAAAAATCCTAACCTATCAAAATAAACCAAATAAAAAAATCAAAGCCCAACTAATAAAATTACCATTCTAATAATCTTAACATTTATAGAAATCACACCTACTTCATAATTTGGAAATAAAATTCACCCAAATATCGCACCAAAAAACAAAACCATTAACCCTATTAAAAATACAGGAATCTCCATTCAACAAGATCAATGAACATTAAAAACAACTATCTTCATATATCCCCTCCACATAGTATAATATATAACTCGAAGAGAATAAATGCATGTACAAACCGTAGCAATAATTACCATAATAACAACAAAAATATTACAATTATTCTCAAAAATCCTCTCCAAAATCAAATCCTTAGAATAAAACCCTCTTAAAAAAGGAACCCCAAACAATGATATATTTGCAATTCTAAAACAAATTGCAATCAACGGACTAATAAAAAAAAACCCCCCCATAAAACGAATATCCTGAACTCCTATAGAAGAGTGAATTATATAACCAGCACACAAAAAAAGTATCGCCTTAAACACAGCATGAGTTAATAAATGAAAAAAAGCTAACTCCTCTTCACCTAAAGAAAGGATAATCATCATTAATCCCAATTGTCTTAAAGTCGATAAAGCAATAATTTTCCTTAAATCCATTTCCAAAATAGCACCCACACCTGCCATCAAAGCCGTACCTAAAGAAACATAAAGTAAAAATAACGAAAACATTTTAATTTGAAAAAGTAGCCCCAACCGAATTAACAAATACACTCCAGCCGTAACTAGTGTTGAAGAGTGAACCAGCGCCGACACAGGGGTTGGGGCTGCCATGGCAGCCGGAAGCCAAGCAGAAAAAGGGATCTGAGCACTTTTCGTCATCCCAGTAACAATCATTATAAAACCAATCATAGTAAAAAACCCTATTTGATCAAAAAAATCCAAAGATCCAAAAGTAAGAAAAAATACCACTGACAACATAATCATAATATCCCCAATTCGATTGCTCATCACAGTCATCATTCCAGCTCTATCAGAGTTATAATTTTGATAAAAAATCACAAGAACATATGAAACTAAACCCAATCCATCCCATCCCAACAAAATCATAAGCAAATTTGGACTCATAATTATCATCAATATTGATCCAATAAATATCAAAACCCCATAACAAAAATAAATTTTTAACTTCTCCCCTCGTATATAATCATTTCTATAAATAACCACTATACCAGAAATAAACAAGACCACTCTACAAAACACTAATCTCATCCAATCAAAAAAAAAAAGGAACCTCATTTCAAAATTGCCATAAACATACAAATAATACTCAATAACAATCACCCTCAAATTTATCAAAAACAACACACCACTAAATAGAAAAAGAATTCCAAATAACAACAATATTAATCCCCATTGATAAAAAATTACCTAATGTCTAAACTTCTTTAAATCCACAATCTAACATTTTTCATAAACTAATTAAGCAAAATCAACCTAAAAAAAACTCCATCTTCAACACTCAAATAATCAATGGAATCATATGGAAAAACAATAACATCAACTCACGCATATCCAGCATTTTTCCTGCATAAATAACTCACCCCCTCCCATGATTAACATATCTATACATATACAGAGAATAAGCAGCTGCTACAAAAGATACCATCCCAAGAGGAACTAATCCCAATAATCTTCACTTAATAATTGCACCAATCAAAAAAATCTCTCCACCCAGATTTATTCTAGGTGGAGCTGCCATATTAACAACTCTAAATAAAAATCATCATAATGATATAAAAGGATAAACTATCCCAACTCCTTTTAATAAAACTATTCTCCGAGTGTAAATACGCTCATAATACAAATTAGCAAGACAAAATAGACCAGAAGAACATAAACCATGCCCTAACATTATAACTAAATTGCCTATAAATCCCCAATTAGATAATCTCACAACACCTCCAAATGCTACACCCATATGACAAACAGATGAATAAGCAATCAAAGCCTTTACATCTACTTGACATAAACATACCATTCTAATAATCAATCTACCTAAAAGAACTACTCTTATAAAAAAATATCCGAAACTTAAAAACTCTTGAATAAAAAAAAAAATTATCCGAAAAATACCATAAATCCCCAGCTTTAACAAAACAGCTGCCAAAATCATTGAACCTGCTACAGGTGCCTCAACATGTGCCTTAGGTAGCCAAATATGTAAAAAATATATAGGTATCCTAACCAAAAAACCAATTACCCCCATCATCATTAACACAAACCCTACCTCAAACTCCAACCAATAAAGATACACTATTCTTAAATTACTTTCAAAAAATAAAATGAAAACTAATAAAGGAAAAGAACCAAATAAAGTATAAAATAATATATACAAACCAGCCTGTAACCGCTCCGGTTGCATCCCTCAACCTATAATAATTATAATAATAGGAAATAATACTCTCTCAAAACACAAGTAAAAAAAAATTAAATTATTTACTGAAAAACATAAAACCAAAAATAATAATATCAATACAACATAAAACCTAAATACTTCTTCATAAAAAATCCGCAAACTCATACTTGCTATAAATATCAACAATCTAATTCACAATCTCAACTCAATCAACATTAACCCCATCAAATCCATATTTATAAAAATACCCACAAAATTAAAGCCCATTCTCATCAAGTCTATTTTTATCAAAACAAAAAACACCAATAAAATTAATGCTATAACCATTTCCAGTATAGAATATATAAAAAACAAACTCATTAAACAAACCAATACAAATACCGACATTAACATCCTAATAAATTCAAAATTTGCAGTTTATCATTTCCATAAAAATAAACACTTAAAACCAAAATTCTCAATCCCAACCCAGCCTCGCATACTACCACAATTATAAAAATTAACATCATCAAATAAAATTCTCTAACACCACAAGTAACAATAATCCCAACTATTACCCCCAAATACATAAACTCCAAACTCAACATCAATATTAAAACATGCCTCCGATTTACCATTATTCTCAAACTACCAGATATCAAAAAAAATATCCCCACCATTAACATCAGTTACTGTAATAGTTTAAAAAAAACAAAGGTTTTGTAAACCTTAATTGAACTTCTTACAGTATCAGAAAAGATTTCTCATCCTAAATCCCCAAAATTTAAATAATCATTATACTATTTTCTGACATAAAAATATTAATAATAATCTCAATTTGATTTATTGCCTCAACCCATCCTATCTCCATAATCATAATCTTAATTTCATCAACCCTACTTTTCAATCTGTTCATCTACATTCAACTTAAAAATACCTGATTCCCATTACTAGTAACTTTACTAATCCTAGGAGGAATACTTACAATTTTCCTTTATATTACAAGACTTACCCCTAATAAAAAATTCACCTTCAACAAATTCTTCATGATAATCAGTATTTTAGGACTCACAATCGAAGTTAAAAATAATATCTTTACAAACTTCGAACAAAACAACATCTTCTCAATGTTTAACACTAGTTCTATCATAATAATCATTTTCATAACAATTTATCTACTGATCACACTAATTGCTATTATAATAATAATCAAATCATCCATAGCCCCAATAAAATCAATAAACTAATGCTAACCCGAAAATCAAACAACATTTTAAAAATTATCAACAACACCTTAATTGACCTCCCAACTCCATCTAACATCACCTATATATGAAATATAGGGTCACTTTTATTCATATGTTTAGCAACACAAATCTTAACAGGAATTTTCTTATCAATACACTTCTCAGGAGATATTATTACAGCCTTCTCAAGAGTCTCCCACATTACACGAGATGTAAACATAGGATGAATAATCCGAACTGTCCATGCAAACACCGCATCATTCTTTTTCATTTTCCTTTACATTCACATCGCCCGAGGCCTATATTTCTCCTCCTTCATCTTTAAAGGCCCTTGAATATCTGGAATCATTATCATCTTCATCCTAATAGCAACTGCTTTCCTAGGATATGTCCTCCCATGAGGACAAATATCATTTTGAGGAGCAACCGTCATCACCAACCTCCTATCAGCTATCCCCTACATCGGAACAACAATTACCCAATGAATCTGAGGAGGATTCTCAGTTAGAAATCCAACCCTAACACGATTTTTTACACTTCATTTCCTATTTCCATTTATCCTTCTCTTCATAGTAATAATTCACATCTCACTCCTCCATGAAACCGGATCCTCAAACCCTTTAGGAATCTCTAACAATATTGACAAAATCCCATTTCATCCTTACTTCACATTAAAGGATATCCTAGGCGCTTTAGTAATACTAACTATCCTAATAACCACAATTACAATCCATCCATACATCTTTTTCGATGCCGAAAACTTCATAATAGCAAATCCCTTAATTACACCCCCTCACATCCAACCAGAATGATACTTCCTATTTGCCTACGCAATTCTACGATCTATCCCTAACAAACTTGGAGGAGTAATGGCTTTAGGTATATCAATCGCCATTCTAATCTCACTTCCACTTACTACCAACCCAAAATTTAAACCTGTATCAATAAATCCCCAAAAAAAACTTATATTCTGAATCTTCGTAAACACATTCATACTTCTCACATTCATTGGAGCCTGCCCAGTAGAACCACCTTTCATTATAACAGGACAAATCCTAACAATTTTGTATTTCCTATTTTTCATTCTAACCCCTTTAATTTAGACATTTTAACTATATAAGTATATATTTTGAAAATATAAAAAAGAAAATTCTTCTAAATGTCTTTCTAAAAATGACACAAATAAAATAAAAATATATGAACTTAATTAAGAAAAAAACATAAAAAACCAATATTCTACAAGGTAAAATAACCCTCCACGCCACTATTATTAAAACATCATAACGAAACCGAACCAAAGTCCCACGAATCAGCAAATATAAATACATTATCAACAGCAACAATAAATTTATAAATCCCAATATACCAAAAAACAACACACAACTTAACATTCTCATAAAAATAATATTTCCATATTCAGAAATAAACAACATTGCAAACCCATACGATCCATACTCCACATTAAACCCAGACACCAACTCTGATTCACCCTCAGATAAATCAAAAGGAGATCGATTAACCTCAGCAAGACTAGAAATCATTCATAAAAAAAACAACCCTATCACCCCTCAAACTATTCAAAACCTCTCTTGAAATCCACAAATAACCAAAATATTATAACTTCCTCCAAAATAAATCATTCCCATTAAAACAAATGACATTCTAACCTCATAAGAGATTACCTGAGCTAACCCACGAAAAGAACCTAACAAACCATATTTAGAATTAGATGCTCACCCACCACCTAAAATTACATAAACCCCAAGACTAGAAACACATAAAAAATAAATTAATCCATATTCTATATCCACTTGTCCTTTAACTCAATAATAAATAACCCAACCTCTTATCATTAAAATTAAAGAAAAAACAGGAATCCACAAATACAAGAAAATATTTATATATTTTATATAATTCATCTCCCTACAAAATAATTTAACAGCATCAGAAAAAGGTTGAAAAACCCCAACATATCCCACCTTATTAGGACCTTTCCGCATATGAATATATCCTAAAACCTTTCGCTCCAAAAGCGTAAAAAAAGCAACACTCACCAAAACCATTAACAACAAAATAAAATTACAAAACACCATCATTATTAAAGGAAACCTCATAAAGGAAGCTTAAATTCCTTGCATACTATCTGCCACTTTAACTTTTATCAACTGGTAATCCATCTTCAAATTCTAAATTTGACACAATTAATCTGCCAAGTTAACAAAAATAGCTAACATAACTCAATCCAAATTTCACAAAAATAATTTTAACCTCAAATTCCTTTCGTACTAATAAGACTTCATCATAATCTAGATAGAAACCAACCTGGCTCACGCCGGTCTGAACTCAGATCATGTAGGAATTTAAGAGTTGAGCAAACTCCCTTTTATAACTTCTTCATAATAAAGGTATCCTAATCCAACATCGAGGTCGCAATCTACTTTATCTATATGAACTATCCAAAGTAATAACGCTGTTATCCCTAGAGTATTTTATTCAACCTATCAATACTATTGGATCCAAAAACATATTTCTAAAGTTTCTCAAAATTTAAAAATCACCCCAATTAACTAAAAATTAATTTAACCTCTCTCCTAACAAACCTCTAAAATAAATTTTAGAAAAATTCATAGGGTCTTCTTGTCCTAGAATCATATAAAAACTTTTTCATTTTTAAATTAAATTTTAATTTAAATAAGAAAAAAGCTTATCCATGTTAAACCATTCTCTTAGCACCCAATTAAAGTCTTATTTCAATACCTTCGTATAGTCATAATACCACAGCAATTAAAAATACTCATTGAGCAGGTCCTATATTTTATTAACTCAAAATACAATGTTTTTGATAAACATTCAAAGATAAAATTTGCCGAATTCTTTCTCAATTTTAACCTTAAAATCATAACCTCAAAAAATTAAATCTTCATTAAATTATACTAATTTTAATATATATTCTTTCAATATAAATTAATTAAAAAATCTAAAACTCTAAACTATAACATTAACAAAAATTTTTTATTACAAAACAAAAGCAAATTCTAAGCCTCAATTCCGCAACAACATTAATATATAAAAAATTTCCAAGCTTATCCCAGAAAATCAAAACAATGAATTTAACCAATAAATACCATCACAGCAAAATATATAATCTTTAATTCTAACCAGATATCAAACCTTTCGAATAAAATTTCATTTCTATAAAAGAATCAACACAATCTTTAAAACGACTGTACATCAAACCCCTTATAGCTCAAAGTTATTCGGGAACCCAATAAACATCAAAATTATCATTAAACCCTAATACAAAAGGTACAACACTCCCTTTACTACACCCAAAAATATTTATCATTATTTTCAAAATTCCTTCACAGTACTATACCCTATCGTCCAATTAACACTCTCACAAGATACAAAAAACTAAATCTCTAATTAATTCAAAAACAATTAACTATTTATTAGAATGGCCAATAGGCCTATTTTCCGTGTAAAAGAAATATCAAAAGATTTCATTCCAAAAAACACCTTCCGGTATTTTTACTTTGTTACGACTTATCTCATCACTGAGAGTGACGGGCGATATGTGCATATTCTAGAGCTAAATTCAACTAAACATTATAATTTCAATTTACTATTAAATCCTAAAATATATTTTCAAACAACCACATATTAATTAAAGTAACTTATTTCAACCTTAAATTTTCGCTGCATTTTGACCTAACGTTATTGCAAATAGCAATCCCAATTATTAATCAATCAATATTATTACATGATAGCGATATACAAACTGCCTAACCAATCTAAGTAAGATTTTTGAGTTGTATCCATTAAAGAATAAATTCCTCTAAATAGCTTAAAATACCGCCATAATCTTTTGATTTTATAAATTTTAAATTACTACCAACTATTAATCTTTAAATACTAGGGTATCTAATCCTAATTTAAATTTAAGACTCCTCAAAAACAAGATTTAAAATTCCTACAAAAATTTCACCTAAATGCATTTATTAAAATAAAACCTTTATTTTCATAATAAAAACATTTTCACTCCCCCTGTATAACCGCGGCGGCTGGCACAAGATTCGCCAGAACTAATTTTAAATCTATTTTTGATTTACAAAACTAATAAATGTATCTTCTATTTTAAATCGTTTACTTCATAACATAAAGAACTTAATATGCAAATGTTATTTACTATATAAATATTTTCTCTTCTCTCTATAGTTTTTTTTCTTACTATAGAGAGAAGAGATATTAAATAAAATAGCGTTCCCGTTGCTAACTTATATGTATATATATGTATATATGACAGACTTTAATGCTTACGTGGGTAAGCATCAAAATCCCTTTTACTATTTTTGGCTTTGAACAGAATGATTTTAACTCTTTTTCGATTAGACAGCGTAGCATAAATGAAATTCAGCAAAGAGCTTGCTTTGCAATTCATGTCTACAATCCCACAATTAGATGGTATTTGTGTCTGCGTGCTCCCAATTGGAAATAAATGTAATAATATTTTCAAATATCAATGAAAGCAAGTTCACAAAATAAAATGCCTGAAAAAGGGTTATCTTGATAGGATGATTAATGTATTTTTATACTTTTATTAACTTTAATGAAATGAATCATTACCTTTAAATTCAAAATTTAACGTGCCTCACACCTAAAA